AAGAAATTCTCATGTATGGTTCTGTAGTAGAGATGGAATTCAGAAACAACCATCAACTATAACCCCAAAAGAACCAAATTTCGTAAACAACACAGAGGAAGGATGAAAGGAATCTCTTATCGAGGGAATTCTATATGTTTCGGTAAATATGCTCTTCGGGCACTTGAGCCCGCTTGGATCACATCGAGACAAATAGAAGCGGGTCGGCGAGCAATGACACGAAATGTACGTCGTGGTGGCAAAATATGGGTACGTATATTTCCAGACAAACCAGTTACAGTAAGACCCGCCGAAACGCGTATGGGGGCGGGGAAAGGATCCCCCGAATATTGGGTAGCTGTTGTTAAACCAGGTCGAATACTTTATGAAATCACCGGAGTAACAGAAAATATAGCTAAAGGGACAATTTCAATAGCAGCATCAAAAATGCCTCTACGGACTCAATTCATTATTTCGGGATAAAAGATAAAAAAGTAGAACCAAAAGAAAAAGGGGGTCTTGGAAAATTGCAAATTTTTGATTTTTAGATAAAGAATATTTCTTTTTTTTCTTCGTCCTTTGCATTGAAAGAACAGATTACAAAATGATATGATTCAACCTCAGACCCATTTAAATGTAGCAGATAACAGCGGGGCTCGAGAATTGATGTGTATTCGAATCATAGGAGCTAGCAACCGTCGATATGCTAATATTGGTGATGTTATTGTTGCTGTGATCAAAGAAGCAGTACCAAATATGCCTCTAAAAAGATCAGAAGTAGTCAGAGCTGTAATTGTACGTACCCGTAAAGAGCTCAAACGTGACAACGGTATGATAATACGATATGATGATAACGCTGCGGTTGTTATTGATCAAGAAGGAAATCCAAAAGGAACTCGAATTTTTGGCGCGATCGCCCGGGAGTTGAGACAATTAAATTTTACTAAAATAATTTCATTAGCTCCCGAGGTATTATAAACCGGGATCGTAGATAGTTGGATTGGAGTATTTGAAAGAAATAAGATTGTATCTTACGCATATACCGTTAGTGATTAGTTATATTTAGAAAAAAAAATACGTAAAAAAACATGTTGATTATATCAAATTTGGATTCACTAAAAATTTTAGCTTACCATGGGCAGGGATACTATTGCCGAGATAATAACCTCTATACGAAATGCCGATAGGGATAAAAAAAAAGTGGTTCGAATAATATTTACCAATATTACGGAAAATATTGTTAAAATACTTTTACAAGAAGGTTTTATCGAAAACGTAAGAACACATCAAGAAAACAACAAAAAATTTTTGGTTTTAACATTACAACACAGAAGGACTACAAAAAGGTCCTATAGAAATATTTTAAATTTAAAACGGATCAGTCGACCCGGTCTACGAATTTATTCTAACTCTCAACGAATTCCTCGAATTTTAGGCGGAATGGGGATTGCAATTATTTCGACTTCTCGAGGTATAATGACAGACCGGAGGGCTCGGCTCGAAGGAATCGGCGGAGAAATTTTATGTTATATATGGTAATATTATAATCTTATAACATACAATTTCATAATAATATACAATATACAATTTAATAAATATACAAATTGGTAAATTGGATTTGAAACTTACTATTTGTAATTGGAAAAAAAAAGAAAAGAGACGAGTTATTCAATATTGTTCCTCTTCCATTAGTTGATACTTCAAGCGTGTACTGAAACTGAAAGAACCAAAATGAAATCATGAAGGTTTAATCACCAAATCGCCTCCCAACGGCATGTTCCGGGTTCATTTAGATACTGAAGATCTGAATTCTAGGTTCTGTTTCAGGAAAGATTCGACGTAGTTTTTTATGTATACTACCAGGAAATAGAGTCAAAATTGAAGTAAGTCGTTATGATTTAACCAGGGGACGCATAATTTATTGACTCCGAAACAATAAGAATGAGAGGTGTTTAACTTGAACATTCCTTTAGTGAGAATATGATGTAAGATGTACCCAATCTAAAGAAACTTATTTTCTTCCAACAAATAGATTTAACAAGGAATAACCAATATGAAAATAAGAGCTTCTGTTCGTAAAATTTGTGAAAAATGCCGCCTAATCCGTAGGCGGGGGCGAATTATAGTAATTTGTTCTAACCCGAGACATAAACAAAGGCAGGGATAATCAGACTCGCTAAAGAAACCGGATACATACATAAAACATAAACTAAATAAGGAATCTCTTTTAACACGAAATGGATATATCCATAGATCTCTGACTCATATTTATGAAATGATAAAATATGCCAAAAACTATACCCAGAATTGGTTCACGTAAGAATGCACGCATTAGTTCGGTTAAGAGTACGCGTAGAATACCAAAAGGAGTTATTCATGTTCAAGCAAGCTTCCATAATACCATTGTCGCTGTTACAGATGTACGGGGACGGGTGTTTTCTTGGTCCTCTGCCGGGGCTTGTGGATTCAAGGGGACGAGAAGAGGGACACCATTTGCTGCTCAAATCGCAACAGCAAATGC